TTAGTGTACCCCTTGTATTTGCTTCTCCTGATGGTTGGTCAAATAATAAAAACGTTGTATTTTCCGGTACATCATTATGGATTGGACTAGTCTTTCTGGTAGCTATTCTGAATTCTCTCATTTCTTAAATTTGTTTAGTATTTAGTAGCCCGATACAAAATAAATAAAAAGGCCATTTCTTCGAAAAAATTGGAATTGTGAGACGCATTAAAATGCAATTTGCGTTCCGAATTGCTACCTCTTCTCTTTCATTATTATGAAATTCCATTGCCATTAGAATATTGATTGACAGACAATTAAAAAAAAGAAAACTCTAATATAATAGAAAATGAAACGGTCGACCCAGACATAGACGGTCGACCCAGGTGGATATACCCTATAAAATATATCCCGTAGCGAGCGTAGTTCAATGGTAAAACATCCCCTTGCCAAGGAGAAGATACGGGTTCGATTCCCGCCGCTCGCCAGCTTAATTTAGTAAGGTACTATGATAAAAAATTTAGTCTAGTTGACTACTTAACTACTTATATTAAATTAAGTAGGTGTTAGTCTAGTACCGTATCCCTTACTATCTTACCCTTCTTTTGCACCCCACTCAAAAAAAGGGGCTCCGGAGGCGGGAATCGAACTCGCCAACAGGGCTCCCTAAATTGGGGATTCACCGAGACAAACAACTGGCAAACTCCTTTTAAAGGGAAGGGAGGTAGACTGTGCCTTTCTTTCATTTCTTTTTTCTTTTCTGCAGGGTAGGAAGGAGCCTTGAGAGTTCTTCTTGTAGGGGCAAGTGACTTCGCAAACTGCTCCATTTGGCCCTTTAGGGCCGGGAACTAATGAATAAAAAAGGGTTGGATACCGCCCAGCCCTCTACTCTATACAAATAGAATAGTCCTTTTATACAGACTGCTAAGTGCGGAGACGGGAATCGAACCCGTGACCTCAAGGTTATGAGCCTCGTGAGCTACCAAACTGCTCTACTCCGCTCTGGAGGGACGGAAACTGGTGGACGAAAAAGGTTGAATACAGGACTCTACCATGTCTAGACAAATAGAATAGTCCTTTTATACAGAATGGAGCGGGTAGCGGGAATCGAACCCGCATCGTTAGCTTGGAAGGCTAGGGGTTATAGTCGACGTTGGTTGATTAGTTTTAACGTCTCTAATTCAAAACCGAACATGAAATTTTGATTTCATTCGGCTCCTTTATGGATATTCTCACCACTTAACATCTATGTCAGCTTTTCTATCTGAATGGAACCAAAGCTCTCCGCTTTCTAGATGATCCCTATAGAGTAGGAGATAGAAATTCTACTAAATCTATCTAATCTACTTACTTCGTTCCCTAATTTCATTCAAGAGATCCTGAGGAAAAGAATTAGGTTTCCACCGAGCTGAAACAATATGCTGATGGTTCTAGTAAACCAAAACTACCGTTTTTTAGCTATTTGGCTTCCATTTCCTTTTTTAACAAAAGAAGATTTAGTTACGATTGGAAATAAACTTTTTTGTATCTTCATCCATAGATCCTTTACTCATATTTTAAAAATTGGAATACTTAATCCAATGCAAAATTATGCTTCGCGACTCTGTACTCATAATCCAATTTGTATTTTGGATGCAATTTCAATTAGTTTTTGGGTACAAATCGCGAGAATGTATATTCTTCCTCAATATGCTATTGAGAGGAAAAGGATTAAATCCTTTATAAGAACTAAAGTTTTCATCGGAATATAAAAAACTTAAGGACGCCTTAAGTATATCATTTCAAATTCAGTTATTAATAGAACGAATCACACTTTTACCACTAAACTATACCCGCTACATGTAGATTATGATACCAACGCTACCCTTTGTCAAGGGTAGCCATTCGAGAAGGAGGCTAATTCCCCCTTATTGAATCAAATGGAGAAGGTTCATGACAGTGAGCTGTTGGTACTTCGATCGCGGGCCTTTACTTTAGCTTTAGGGTTTAGATAGCCCCTCTGGGATGTAAAATATATCTCTTCTCACCATCCCCATAGTGTATGAGACAAATGTATGCATTTCGATTAGGTTCGTATTCTACGGTTACGACTACAATGATCATTATTTGTTTTGCGAGGACGTAAGTGTGCCAGACTGCTCTAAGGAATAGTTTGATTTTTCCTACAATATACACTAGGAGATATAGGGAGCAGCACTGCCCCCATAAATCCCTTTCTTCCTTTTCTTTTTTGTTCAATTCTGAACAAAGAAATTGGGGAAGATGTTTTCTTTCTTCCCCCACTTATCATGAAGTCCGAGCCCTAGAGAAAGAGTGAGATGCATTTTAAAAATTCATCATAGACTTTCCCTATGGCTTGAGAGAAGCAAGAAACAAAGAGTCGTAACTTAAACGGAGAAGCGGACAGGACCCGACGGATTTACCTGATGTAAAGAAGATCCTAAATGTCTCTGGTTAGTCGATCCTCTCCATTTACGAATTTCTTCTCCTCTTTTCCACTCAATTCTAGTTTATTAGATTCTTGTTTAAAAGAATCAAAGAAGATGAATAGAACTAAGAACACATAAAAAAGAGCATAGAGGACCAAGACCATTACCAAATGTTCCTCCCAAGAATCATATTGGGTATCTGTTCCCTTCCTTTTCCCGCTAGGATCGGGAATCTTATATTTTCCATATCCATATACCATCGAACCTTTAGGGTTCCAGAATCCTCCTTTTTTCCTAATCTTCGGAAACAGAAAACCCATAGCCAGGAGGAGTTAGGTATGTAGGGTATGGTTTATTATTTTTTGTTGGGCAGGCAGTAGAATAATTTTTATACTCTGCAGTATAAATTCGACTGCCCACTTTTTACAAGCAAATTGTTGCTAAAACTCCAACATAGTTTGTTCAAAATGCACCAACCAGAATCCCTTGAGAATATTCAAGTACCCCCCTTCCTTGGAAGGGGTACCTGTTAAAAATCGCTTCAACAAATCCGTCCAAAACTTTTTAAGAAAAATTGAAAAGTTTTGAACTCGAAGGTTTTTCTAAGAGATGCCTGTTAAAAATAGTTTCAATTTCTCACCAAAACAGACAAGAAGTATATCACTGAAAATTAATACCCAACCATATGGGTATATGAAGAGCGCGAATTCCTTTATACCCTACCCAATTAGAATTAGAAGAAATAAAACATAAATGGAGAAAGTTCTCATCATAAGATCAGCCAATAGAAGAAAAAAGTCCCTAATTCTGCAGAACGTTCTGAGCACGTGAAAAGTCAATAGCCTAAAGATAAAAAAAAAACAAAGTCTACCGTTTTTTTAACAGCAGCTCTTATTGCCCCTTTGGCCTTTTTTTTTTTTGCCCATTGTTGTATCCAATTCAACAATTGATACATATTTGTTCTCCTCTTCTAAAAAATAGAACTTCTGGGCTTTGGTTTGGTGAGTCGTCCGAGATCATGTTTACATACCTATGAACTTACCCTCTTCAAGTATATCGGATACTAATAATAATTTTTTATTGTGTCAACTCTCTCTTCACGTATTTTATTATATGTATTTTTTTATATAAAAAAATAAAAAAACCTCTACTTTGTGCAAGTGATAAGAGAGAATATGAAAGATTTTCTTATTTTTCTTGATTTTCTCAAGATTTTGAACTCTCAAGATTTTGAACCTCGCCATGAATAAACTTCTATATCTCGATATATACATATATAATCTCTACATATATCTCTATATATACATATATTATGTACATTATGCAGTAGACTCATAATGAGAAATCAAAGTGGCTAATTTTTGAATTGAATAAAAAGCCCTTTTAACTCAGTGGTAGAGTAATGCCATGGTAAGGCATAAGTCATCGGTTCAAATCCGATAAAGGGCTTTTTATTTGGTGGTAGAGTAATGCCATGGTAAGACGTAAGTCATCGGTTCGAATCCGATAAAGTACTTTTCTACTAAATTTATTATTTATTCACTTTTTTTTCTTTGTTTTTGAAAATTTCTCTATTTTTTCTTGAATTTTATGACTTAGTGTGGGATGCATGCATTTTTGGTCTGAACGCTAAACGAAGCACGGGGTGGAAATTACAAAAAAGAAATCAAATTGGACTCTTTTTCCTGTTAGATCAATCAAATCACTACCTGTACTGAACTAATCTAGAATCCCTTTTATTAATCTATTCTTATTCTATACCCTTTAAATGAATTTCCCTAAAAAGTAGGGAATGATCCGTGAATTAACCTAACCATCAACTAAAAAAAATCCTATGAAAGCATAACAGAAAAGTAGGAAAGACTCTTTGCTTTGGATCTAGTTATACTCTTCGAGTATATTGACAATTCCAAAAAACTGCTCATACTATCATTATAGTATAATGACGAGCGGTTGTATATGGCCCTATCGTCTAGTGAAGTGATGCCCCTATCGTCTAGTGGTTCAGGACATCTCTCTTTCAAGGAGGCAGCGGGGATTCGACTTCCCCTGGGGGTAGGGAGTATTATGAAAGGAGGTTAATCATAGATTCTAAAAAACCCTAGAATAAATTCTTCCTGGGTCGATGCCCGAGCGGTTAATGGGGACGGACTGTAAATTCGTTGACGATATGTCTACGCTGGTTCAAATCCAGCTCGGCCCAAAAATCTAGGGCTTCGTGAATATGAACTAAATCCATTTGTTTTTCTTCCATAAAATAAAATGTCTGATCCATAGAAATAAAGGATAAAGCGAAAGGGGGAAATTTCTTTCTAATCCATATCTCTCTCATTCCTTTTTTACAAACAAAAGAGTTTTTCTTATTGAAATGAAAGGTGGATTATCATCCATTTTTAGCGATAAAAAATCGCGACATACTAGTTATGTCACTCTCACTATACCCACATATGATATGTGGGTATGTAGTATATGATTCGTCTATTTCTTAGAGTACGACAGGCGAATCGAATCTTCTTATGGTTCTATTTAAGAATAGGTATGCCATACACCCCGCGGGGATTGTAGTTCAATTGGTCAGAGCACCGCCCTGTCAAGGCGGAAGCTGCGGGTTCGAGCCCCGTCAGTCCCGAACTAGGGTTCAATGAATGGAGAAATTCATCTTTCCTTTTTCCATGAAAAAGGGGGGGCAGGAGAGAAGATCAAATACCTATGGGGCACCCTTATTTCACTTTTTTTATTTCGCATTTCTCATTAAAGAGGGAGGGGAGGCCTATAGGAATTTTTTTTTTTCACTACTCCCGGTTGATAAGGAAAGACATACATATCATACTTGGATTAGTATAATTTAGGATATTACTCTATCCTTATGATGATACCATCCTCATCTTAACTTCCTATTCGACTCTTATGGAATAGAGTACCGGTATTTTACCGAAATCCATACATAAATCGTATTCGTTTTTTCTTAGACATAGACAGTGAATTTAATTGAATATAATTAGTACTTTACTTTTTGGATTAAACCAGGCCCCCTCCATTTTGTAGTTCCAACTTTGTTTGTGTATGTTCAATGACTAATTGGAAAGAATCTATCTCATTTTCATTCCATTTGCGGACTCCTTATTTTATGGATCTGTTCTCATCTTTAGACCCCAAAAGTGGATATTGATAGTAACTTAATAAAATAAAAGAAAAACCAAGCAAAGCAAACGCCCTTTTTCCTAAATTAATTAAAATATTCGATTTTTTTTTATTTAAGCCCTCTTTTCTCCATCTCACTTCTACTTCTACTGCTTATTTGGATGTCTATGTGACCCATAGAAAGTCGGTCATATAATACATACATAATTGTATGTATAACTATAAGAAAAAGGAAGGGAAATTGGATAAGATAAGAAAGATCGTGGGTTATAGATATAGAAAAGAAAAAGTGGATCTTCCTATGTTATACTATTCCACTCTCAACCATGAATTGATTTGATAGATCCGATATTCATAATATTGAATTGATTCAGTATTATCAGAATGCAAGTCCTCCCCTTGAATTTACAGGATACCCCTTTTTCCTCTCCATGGGATTACATCCCGAGTTATTGTGAAAAAAATAAAGAGGTTATGGAAGTCAATATTCTCGCATTTATTGCTACTGCACTGTTTATTCTAGTTCCTACTGCCTTTTTACTTATTATTTATGTAAAAACAGTCAGCCAAAATGATTAATTGGAATTCCAATTAATCATTGAAGAAATGAAAAAGGGATTAAATAAAATAAAAATCCAAGTCTTAAATGAAAGGATCTGGTTGGAATCATAAAGTGTGGTAGAAAGAACTACATATAGTTTTTTCTACGACACTTTAGAGTCTTTCTATTATATTATCTTGAATCTACATAGAATAGATTAGTAGATTGAAATAGTAGTCTAATTCAATTTCTTTTTTCACTGCATCCACTTAATTTCAATCAAGTCAAAATAAAAAAATCGAAGACAATTCTTCACGAAAGAATCCATGGAGGGAGAGAAAAATAATATGAGAATAGACTATAGTAAAAAGTAAAAGAAAAAAAGTAAAAGGAAAAAACCAGCGAATCTTTCATGCTTAAACATGCGGCGAGATGCTTCAAAAGAGCATAAAAATTATTCTAAGAATAAGAAAAGAATATAAAACAAATGGAAAGTGTGCGATATGTTGTGAATAGCTCCGTGGAAGAAAGTCTAATTTTCTTATGTATAGAACTTTTTTAACCATTCGTCACTTCTAGTAGAAATTTTGAATTGCTGTAATCGCTCTTTCTATTTCTATATAGTAGAATAGAACGACTCTTTCTTACAAGAGTTTCTTACAGGTACAGGAGTGAAACAAAACTAAAGAAAGAGAGAAAGAATAAAGTTTGGCAAAATGATTAATGCAAAACGATCAATTAAAGAAAAAAGTTGATACAACAATTCGACTACTCAATCAATTAGTAGTATCCCTAGAGTCCACTCCTCCCCCATACTACTAGTGAAAGAGAAAATGTAAAGACTACCATTAAAGCAGCCCAAGCGAGACTTACTATATCCATGTAAATTATGTCTCCTATTTCTATGAAGGAATTATTCTACTATTGATCAATAATCATAGTGGAATCAAGGGTACAGAGTCAAAAAGGGATTCTGCCCTAACGCTATGGATGAATCAGTTCAAGGAATTTACTCCTAACAAATTCTTATAGGATTTCTGGTAGAATTGGAGAGCATTAAGTATAAATACGATACATAGCCCTTTTCCTTAAAAAAGAGTACGGGGATGATGTCCTGAATAGAAGACGCGGGAATAGGAAGATTTTTTCTTCCTTTTGTTACCCTTTTTTTATAAGCAAAGGACGGCAGAATATACCATAAAATTAGGATAGATAAATATTTATTGGATACCTACCTTGCCTATGTTTATTTTTAACCTAAACCCTACAGCCCTTCTATCATTCTATGAAAGAATGAGGAGACTTTATCCACAACTCCGAAATTGATTTTTGATCAGCCTATTCAATCTGATTCTCGACAGAATCAGTAGCCCTTACTTTAGTGTATGTAGGTAGCATAAGATGTATGATAAATAAAATGTATGATAATTAGGAAGTCTTGATATTCCTTCGTGGAGTCCCTTCTTCAATCTTAGATTGAAAAAAAAAAAAAGAATGCCCCTTAGGGGCCCTTTGGATATCAAGATTTCTGACATCTTAGCCTTGTAATTTTTAATTCTCGAATCGAATCAATTAAGAATCAATTAAAATTAATAAAAGAATAAGGAAACGCAACCTCATCCTTATTGGTAGCCGTTTGGGCCACTACCGACAAAACAAACCCTAGTTTGAGGATAGAACTATGGATTCTCAAAATCCAGTATCGCCAGGCCTAGTTACTCTCTTGCCCCAACTTATGCAGGGTACGAATTTGTTGAGTTCGATCAGTACTATAAGCCTAAGTATTTTATTGATCAGGCGGCACCCAGATTTGAACTGGGGATAAAGGATTTGCAGTCCCCTGCCTTACCGCTTGGCCATGCCGCCAAAAAATCCGATCCAAAATAGAGAAAAGAGCAAGTATTCATCCAGGTTTTCTTACTAAAACCTCCTTTCTTTTATCTTGAATCTAATTCTACTTACTTTTTTCCAATCTTTTTCAAAAAATCTATTCCTGCTTTTTTTGAACCCAGTTTCGATTATTCTCCTCGATGGATTCTATCTTAAAACAAACATTGCTAACACTAGAAAACTTCCCTTTTCTTTCTATTGAGATGAAAAAAGAGAAAAAGTGGATTTCCAGTCACAGGCTGCAAAATTCAGAACAAATTGGAACCATTAACTAGAATTCTATTTTTTTTTTTGAATTGCAGTAGTGAACGACTCTTAAATCGGTATTATCTCCCCCCTTCCTTTTAATGGCATAATAAAATAGAATGGATTTATGCCTAATCCGTGTATAGGTAAACTACAGGTCCGAACAGCATTATTATCCATAACAGCATTATTATCCATGGATCCCCCTTATGTACATATCTCTATGGGGAATCGTGCTTTAATTTTTCATTGCATTAAATATCTTGAATAAAAAAAAGAAATTTGGTCTGATATAGAGTATGACCTGACCATCTTGGCCCACCCAAGTGAAATTACGATAAAAGCAGGGATATGTGGAGAGGTGGATAACTAGATTGGCATGTACTTAAAAAAAGGACTTACTTTATTTTAGGATTCTACAATGAAATCCTATATTTTCTAGCAATTCTACTACTACGAAACAAAAAAGAACCCTCAAATTCTTATTCTTTTTTGAAATTAAACTAAGCGTGCTATTCTAAATCGAACTAAAGTCAAATTTTCTAGTGCTTATAAATTATCTAGTGCTTATAAATTATTATATTATGGCTTTATCCCATTCATAGAAAGGAGATAAAATGAGAAATCTTTGCCATCCAATCTGATTAGTATCATAAAGTGTAAGTGGCAGAATTTTTTTCTAGGAATGTTTTATCAATTCATTTTCATTCGATTTGTACCCCTGGCAAATTCGAACTTTCGTCGAAATTGTCTCTATTCATATGTATGAAATACATATATGAAATATGTATGTGGAGTTCCCTAGAATTTCATGTGATTCAGTAAACAGAATATGGATTCCATAATTGCTAGATCGATCCATAGGGATTGATGAAGAGTGAGCTGATAATGGAATTTTTCTTCGATAAACAGGAAACTTAAGATTAAGATGCTCCGGAATGGAAATGAGGGAATGTCCACAATACCCGGATTTAGTCAGATCCAATTCGAGGGATTTTGTAGGTTCATTAATCAAGGCTTGGCAGAAGAACTTGAGAAGTTTCCAACAATTAAAGATCCAGATCACGAAATTGCATTTCAATTATTTGCGAAAGGATATCAATTGCTAGAACCCTCGATAAAAGAAAGGGATGCTGTGTATGAATCACTCACCTATTCTTCCGAATTATATGTATCTGCGAGATTAATTTTTGGTTTCGATGTGCAAAAGCAAACCATTTCTATTGGAAACATTCCTATAATGAATTCCTTAGGAACCTTTATAATAAATGGAATATACCGAATTGTGATCAATCAAATATTGCTAAGTCCTGGTATTTACTACCGCTCGGAATTAGACCATAAGGGAATTTCTATCTACACTGGGACTATAATATCAGATTGGGGAGGAAGATCGGAATTAGCAATTGATAAAAAAGAAAGGATATGGGCTCGCGTGAGTAGAAAACAAAAGATATCTATTCTAGTTCTATCATCAGCTATGGGTTCGAATCTAAAAGAAATTCTAGATAATGTTTCCTACCCTGAAATTTTCTTATCTTTCCCGAATGCTAAGGAGAAGAAGAGGATTGAGTCAAAAGAAAAAGCTATTTTGGAGTTTTATCAACAATTTGCTTGTGTAGGTGGGGACCTGGTATTTTCGGAGTCCTTATGTGAGGAATTACAAAAGAAATTTTTTCAACAAAAATGTGAATTAGGAAGGATTGGTCGACGAAATATGAATCGGAGACTGAATCTTGATATACCTCAGAACAATACATTCTTGTTACCACGAGATGTATTGGCCGCTACGGATCATTTGATTGGAATGAAATTTGGAACGGGTATACTTGACGATGACGATATGAATCACTTGAAAAATAAACGTATTCGTTCGGTTGCGGATCTGTTACAAGATCAATTCGGACTGGCTCTTGGTCGTTTACAACATGCGGTTCAAAAAACTATCCGTAGAGTATTCATACGTCAATCGAAACCGACTCCACAAACTTTGGTAACTCCAACTTCAACTTCGATTTTATTAATAACTACTTATGAGACCTTTTTTGGCACATACCCCTTATCTCAAGTTTTTGATCAAACCAATCCATTGACACAAACTGTTCATGGGCGAAAAGTGAGTTGTTTGGGTCCTGGAGGATTGACGGGGAGAACTGCAAGTTTTCGGAGCCGAGATATTCATCCGAGTCACTATGGGCGTATTTGTCCAATTGACACGTCCGAAGGAATCAATGTTGGACTTACTGGATCCTTAGCTATTCATGCGAGAATTGACCACTGGTGGGGATCCATAGAGAGTCCCTTTTATGAAATATCTGAGAAAGCAAAAGAAAAAAAAGAGAGACAGGTGGTTTATTTATCACCAAATAGAGATGAATATTATATGATAGCAGCAGGAAATTCTTTGTCCTTGAATCAGGGTATTCAGGAAGAACAGGTTGTTCCAGCTAGATACCGTCAAGAATTCCTGACTATTGCATGGGAACAGATTCATGTTAGAAGTATTTTTCCTTTCCAATATTTTTCTATTGGAGGTTCTCTCATTCCTTTTATTGAGCATAATGATGCGAATCGGGCTTTAATGAGTTCTAATATGCAGCGCCAAGCAGTTCCGCTTTCTCGGTCCGAGAAGTGCATTGTTGGAACTGGATTGGAACGCCAAACAGCTCTAGATTCGAGGGTTTCCGTTATAGCCGAACGCGAGGGAAAGATCATTTCTACTGATAGTCACAAGATCCTTTTATCAAGTAGTGGGAAGACTATAAGTATTCCTTTAGTTACCCATCGGCGTTCTAACAAAAATACTTGTATGCACCAAAAACCTCGGGTTCTGCGGGGTAAATCCATTAAAAAAGGACAAATTTTAGCGGAGGGAGCTGCTACAGTTGGTGGGGAACTTGCTTTAGGAAAAAACGTATTAGTAGCTTATATGCCATGGGAAGGTTACAATTTTGAAGACGCAGTACTAATTAGCGAACGTTTGGTATATGAGGATATTTATACTTCTTTTCACATCCGAAAATATGAAATTCAGACGGATACGACAAGCCAAGGCTCCGCTGAAAAAATTACTAAAGAAATACCACATCTAGAAGAACATTTACTCCGCAATTTGGACAGAAATGGAGTTGTTAGGTTGGGATCCTGGGTAGAAACTGGCGATATTTTAGTAGGTAAATTAACGCCTCAGATAGCGAGCGAATCGTCGTATATCGCGGAAGCTGGGTTATTACGGGCCATATTTGGCCTTGAGGTATCCACTTCAAAAGAAACTTCTCTCAAACTACCTATAGGTGGAAGAGGGCGCGTTATCGATGTGAAATGGATCCAGAGGGACCCCCTAGACATAATGGTTCGTGTATATATTTTACAGAAACGCGAAATCAAAGTTGGGGATAAAGTAGCCGGAAGACACGGGAATAAGGGGATCATTTCCAAAATTTTGCCCAGGCAAGATATACCCTATTTGCAAGATGGAACACCTGTTGATATGGTCTTCAATCCCTTAGGAGTACCCTCACGAATGAATGTGGGACAAATATTTGAAAGCTCGCTCGGATTAGCCGGGGATCTGCTAAAGAAACATTATAGAATAGCACCCTTTGATGAGAGATATGAGCAAGAGGCTTCAAGAAAACTTGTGTTTTCAGAATTATATGAAGCCAGTAAACAAACAAAAAATCCATGGGTATTTGAACCCGAGTACCCGGGAAAAAGCAGAATATTTGATGGAAGAACAGGAGACCCCTTCGAACAACCTGTTCTAATAGGGAAGTCCTATATCTTAAAATTAATTCATCAAGTTGATGAGAAAATCCATGGACGTTCTACTGGGCCCTACTCACTTGTTACACAACAACCCGTTAGAGGAAGAGCCAAGCAAGGGGGACAACGAGTAGGAGAAATGGAAGTTTGGGCTTTAGAAGGATTTGGTGTTGCTCATATTTTACAAGAGATACTTACTTATAAATCTGATCATCTTATAGCTCGCCAAGAAATACTTAATGCTACGATCTGGGGAAAAAGAGTACCTAATCACGAGTATCCTCCAGAATCTTTTCGAGTGCTCGTTCGAGAACTACGATCTTTGGCTCTAGAACTGAATCATTTCCTTGTATCTGAGAAGAACTTCCAGGTTAATAGGGAGGAAGTTTGATCGGAATAAATATAAATTCTTTTCTTATTTATGATTGACCAATATAAACATCAACAACTTCAAATTGGACTCGTTTCCCCTCAACAAATAAAGGCTTGGGCTAACAAAAACCTACCTAATGGGGAAGTCGTTGGCGAAGTCACAAGGCCCTCTACTTTTCATTATAAAACCGATAAACCAGAAAAAGATGGATTGTTTTGCGAAAGAATCTTTGGACCCATAAAAAGCGGAATTTGTGCTTGTGGAAATTCTCGAGCGAGCGGAGCTGAAAACGAAGAGGAAAGATTTTGCCAAAAATGCGGGGTAGAATTTGTTGATTCTCGGATACGAAGATATCAAATGGGATACATCAAACTCGCATGTCCCGCGACTCATGTGTGGTATTTGAAAGGTCTTCCTAGTTATATCGCGAACCTTTTAGATAAACCCCTTAAGAAATTGGAGGGCCTAGTATACGGCGATTTCTCTTTTGCTAGGCCCAGCGCTAAAAAACCTACTTTCTTACGATTACGAGGTTTATTCGAAGATGAAATTGCATCCTGTAACCACAGCATTTCTCCCTTTTTTTCTACCCCAGGCTTTGCAACATTTCGAAATCGGGAAATTGCGACAGGAGCAGGTGCTATTAGAGAACAATTAGCAGATTTGGATTTGCGAATTATTATAGAGAATTCCTTGGTCGAATGGAAGGAATTAGAAGACGAGGGGTATAGTGGAGATGAATGGGAAGATAGAAAAAGACGAATAAGAAAAGTTTTTTTGATTAGACGCATGCAATTGGCGAAACATTTTATTCAAACAAATGTAGAACCAGAATGGATGGTTTTGTGCTTATTACCAGTTCTTCCTCCCGAATTGAGACCCATTGTTTATAGGTCTGGGGATAAAGTAGTGACTTCGGATATTAATGAACTTTATAAGAGAGTTATTCGTCGGAACAACAACCTTGCCTATCTATTAAAAAGAAGTGAATTAGCGCCAGCAGATTTAGTAATGTGCCAGGAAAAATTGGTACAAGAAGCCGTGGATACACTTCTTGATAGTGGGTCCCGCGGGCAACCAACGAGGGATGGTCACAATAAAGTATACAAATCACTTTCAGATGTAATTGAAGGTAAAGAGGGAAGGTTTCGCGAGACTCTGCTTGGAAAACGGGTCGATTACTCGGGGCGTTCTGTCATTGTTGTGGGTCCTTCGCTTTCATTACATCAATGTGGATTACCTCTAGAGATAGCAATAAAGCTTTTTCAGCTATTTGTAATTCGCGATTTAATCACGAAACGCGCTACTTCTAATGTCAGGATTGCTAAAAGGAAAATTTGGGAAAAGGAACCCATTGTATGGGAAATACTTCAAGAAGTTATGCGGGGACATCCTGTACTGTTGAATAGAGCACCTACCCTGCATAGATTAGGCATACAGGCCTTCCAACCTACTTTAGTGGAGGGGCGTACTATTTGTTTACACCCATTAGTGTGTAAGGGTTTCAATGCGGACTTTGATGGGGATCAAATGGCTGTTCATCTACCTTTATCCTTGGAAGCTCAGGCGGAAGCCCGTTTACTTATGTTTTCTCATATGAATCTCCTATCTCCCGCTATTGGGGATCCTATTTGCGTACCGACCCAAGACATGCTTATCGGACTTTATGTATTAACGATTGGAAACCGTCGGGGTATTTGTGCAAATAGATATAATAGTTGCGCAAACTATCCAAATCAAAAAGTAAATTACAATAATAATAATTATAAGTATACAAAAGATAAAGAACCCCATTTTTCTAATTCCTATGATGCACTGGGAGCTTATAGACAGAAACGAATCAGTTTAGACAGTCCCTTGTGGCTTCGATGGAAACTAGATCAACGCGTCATTGGGTCAAGAGAAGTTCCGATTGAAGTTCAATATGAATCTTTGGGGACTTATCATGAGATTTATGCCCACTATCTAATAGTGGGAAATAGAAAAAAAGAAATCCGTTCTATATACATTCGAAGCACTCTTGGTCATATTTCTTTTTATAGAGAAATAGAGGAAGCCATACAAGGATTTAGTCAGGCCTATTCATACACTATCTAAACAAGGAAGTTAGATTCGGCGATGCCCCTCCCTTTCGGGGGGCATTCCGATTTCGCTAGTATCATCATTTTTGCCGCGCGAATCCAGATTGAGATTAAGGAAAGGAAGTTAATTAAATTTTCGAATCACTGACTCAGGCCCATTGTCGAATCCTACTCAGCAATTGTCGAATCCTACTCAGCCGAAAAAGGGGGTACTTATGTATGGCGGAACGGGCCAATCTGGTCTTTCATAATAAAGAGATAGACGGAACTGCTATGAAACGACTTATTAGCAGATTAATAGATCATTTCGGAATGGGATATACATCCCATATACTGGATCAAATAAAGACTCTGGGCTTTCATCAAGCCACTACTACATCGATTTCATTAGGAATCGAGGATCTTTTAACAATACCATCTAAGGGATGGTTAGTGCAAGACGCGGAACAACAGAGTTTTCTTTTGGAGAAACACTATTATTATGGGGCTGTACACGCGGTAGAAAAATTACGCCAATCCGTTGAGATATGGTATGCTACAAGTGAATATTTGAAACAAGAAATGAATTTGAATTTTCGGATAACGGATCCTTCTAATCCAGTCTATCTAATGTCTTTTTCAGGAGCCAGAGGAAATGCATCTCAGGTACACCAATTAGTAGGTATGAGAGGATTAATGGCGGATCCTCAAGGACAAATGATTGATTTACCTATTCAAAGCAATTTACGCGAGGGACTTTCTTTGACAGAATATATAATTTCCTGCTACGGAGCCCGCAAAGGGGTTGTAGATACTGCTGTACGAACAGCGGATGCTGGATATCTTACACGTAGACTTGTTGAAGTAGTTCAACATATTATTGTGCGTAGAAGAGATTGTGGTACTATCCAAGGTATTTCTTTGAGTCCTCAAAATGGGATGACGGAAAAACTTTTTGTCCAAACACTAATTGGTCGTGTATTAGCAGACGATATATATATTGGTTCACGATGCATTGCCGCTCGAAATCAAGATATTGGAATTGGATTAGTCAATCGATTCATAACTGCCTTTCGAGCACAACCATTTCGAGCACAACCAATATATATTAGAACCCCCTTTACTTGCCGGAGCACATCTTGGATCTGTCAATTATGTTATGGTCGGAGTCCCACTCATGGCGATCTGGTCGAATTGGGGGAAGCCGTAGGTATTATTGCAGGTCAATCAATTGGGGAGCCAGGGACTCAACTAACATTAAGAACTTTTCATACTGGCGGAGTATTCACAGGGGGTACTGCCGACCTTGTACGATCCCCTTCGAATGGAAAAATCCAATTCAATGAAGATTTGGTTCACCCCACACGTACCCGTCATGGGCAGCCTGCTTTTCTATGTTATATAGACTTGCATGTAACTATTCAGAGTCAGGATATTCTATATAGTGTGAATATTCCCTCAAAAAGCTTGATTCTAGTGCAAAATGATCAGTATGTAGAATCCGAACAAGTAATTGCGGAGATTCGTGCCGGAACGTCCACTTTGCATTTTAAAGAAAAAGTACAAAAGCATATTTATTCTGAATCAGACGGGGAAATGCACTGGAGTACTGATGTTTACCATGCGCCCGAATATCAATATGGTAATCTTCGTCGATTACCAAAAACAAGCCATTTATGGATATTGTCAGTAAGTATGTGCAGATCCAGTATAGCGTCTTTTTCGCTCCACAAGGATCAAGATCAAATGAATACTTATTCTTTTTCTGTTGACGGAAGATATCTCTTTGACCTCTCAATGGCTAATGATCAAGTAAGACATAGACTGTTGGATACTTTTGGTAAAAAAGATAGGGAAATTCTTGATTATTCAACGCCGGATCGAATCATGTCCAATGGCCATTGGAATTTTGTCTATCCTTCTATTCTTCAAGATAATTCAGATTTGTTGGCGAAAAAGCGAAGAAATGGGTTCGTCATTCCATTACAATATCATCAAGAACAAGAGAAAGAACTAATATCCTGTTTGGGGATTTCGATTGAAATACCCTTTATGGGTGTTTTACGTAGAAATACTATTTTTGCTTATTTTGACGATCCACGATACAGAAAAGATAAAAAGGGTTCAGGAATTGTTAAATTTAGATATAGGACCCTAGAGGACGAATATAGGACTCGAGAGGAAGACTCAGAGGACGAATATGGGAGCCCAGAGAACGAATATAGGACCCGAGAGGAAGAATATGAAACCCTAGAAGACGAATATAGGACTCGAGAGGACGAATATGAAACCCTAGAAGATGAATATGGGATCCTAGAGGACGAATATGAAGCCCTAGAAGACGAATATGGGATCCTAGAGGATGAATATAGGACTGGAGAGAAAGACTCAGAAGACGAATATGGGAGCCCAGAGAACGAATATAGAACCCGAGAGGACGAATATGGAACTCTAGAGGAAGACTCAGAGGACGAATATGGGAGCCCGGAGGAAGGCTCAGAGGACGAATATGGGACTTTAGAGGAAGACTCAGAAGAAGACTCAGAGGACGAATACGGGAGCCCAGAGGAAGATTCCATCTTAAAAAAAGAGGGTTTGATTGAGCATCGAGGAACAAAAGAATTTAGTCTAAAATACCAAAAAGAACTAGATCGGTTTTTTTTCATTCTTCAAGAACTGCATATCTTGCCGAGATCCTCATCCCTAAAGGTACTTGATAATAGTATCATTGGAGTGGATACACAACTCACAAAAAATACAAGAAGTCGACTAGGTGGATTGGTCCGAGTGAAGAGAAAAAAAAGCCATACGGAACTCAAAATCTTTTCCGGAGATATGCATTTTCCTGAAGAGGCGGATAAGATATTAGGTGGTAGTTTGATACCACCAGAAAGAGAAAAGAAAGATTCTAAGGAATCAAAAAAAAGGAAAAATTGGGTCTATGTTCAACGGAAAAAAATTCTCAAGAGCAAGGAAAAGTATTTTGTTTCGGTTCGACCTGCAGTCGCATATGAAATGGACGAAGGGAGAAATTTAGCAACACTTTTCCCGCAGGATCTCTTGCAAGAAGAGGATAATTTCCAACTTCGACTTGTCAATTTTATTTCTCATGAAAATAGCAAGTTAACTCAAAGAATTTATCATACGAATAGTCAATTTGTTCGAACTTGCTTAGTAGTGAATTGGGAACAAGAAGAAAAAGAGGAGGCTCGTGCTTCCCTTGTTGAGGTAAGAGCAAATGATCTGATTCGCGATTTCCTAAGAATTGAGTTAGTCAAGTCCACTATTTCGTATACACGAAGAAGGTATGATAGGACAAGTGCAGGACCGATTCCCAATAATAGGTTAGATCGCACCAATTCCTTTTATTCCAAGGCGAAGATTCAATCACTTAGCCAACATCAAGAAGCTATTGGCACCTTGTTGAATCGAAATAAAGAATACCAATCTTTGATGATTTTGTCGGCATCCAACTGTTCTCGAATTGGTTTATTCAAGAATTCGAAATATCCCAATGCGGTAAAAGAATCGAATCCTAGAATTCCTATTCGAGATATTTTTGGGCCCTTAGCCGCTATTGTACCTAGTATATCGAATTTTTCTTCATCTTACTATTTACTAACGCATAATCAGATCCTGTTAAAAAAATATTTGTTCCTTGACAATTTGAAACAAACCCTCCAAGTACTTCAAGGGCTTAAATACTCTTTAATAGATGAAAATCAAAGGATTTCGAATTTCGATAGTAACATCATGTTGGATCCATTCCATTTGAATTGGCACTTTCTCCATCATGATTCTTGGGAGGAGACATTGGCAATAATTCACCTTGGACAATTTATTTGCGAAAATGTATGTCTATTTAAATCGCACATAAAAAAATCTGGTCAAATTTTCATTGTTAATATTGATTCCTTTGTTATAAGAGCAGCTAAGCCTTATTTGGCCACTACAGGAGCAACTGTTCATGGTCATTATGGAGAAATCCTTTACAAAGGAGATAGGTTAGTTACGTTTATATATGAAAAATCGAGATCTAGTGACATAACGCAAGGTCTTCCAAAAGTAGAACAAATCTTTGAAGCGCGTTCAATTGATTCACTATCGCCGAATCTCGAAAGGAGAATTGAGGATTGGAATGAGCGTATACCAAGAATTCTTGGGGTCCCCTGGGGATTCTTGATTGGAGCTGAGCTAACCATAGCCCAAAGTCGTATCTCTTTGGTTAATAAGATCCAAAAGGTTTATCGATCCCAAGGGGTACAGATCCATAATAGACATATAGAGATTATTATACGCCAAGTAACATCAAAAGTGCGGGTTTCCGAAGATGGAATGTCTAATGTTTTTTCACCTGGGGAATTAATCGGACTATTACGAGCAGAACGAGCAGGACGAGCTTTGGATGAATCGGTCTATTATCGGGCAATCTTATTGGGAATAACAAGGGCTTCCCTGAATACCCAAAGTTTCATATCTGAAGCAAGTTTTCAAGAAACTGCTCGAGTTTTAGCAAAAGCTGCCCTACGAGGTCGTATTGATTGGTTGAAAGGCCTGAAAGAAAACGTAGTTCTGGGGGGGATTATACCTGTTGGTACCGGATTCCAAAAATTTGTGCATCATTCCCCACAAGACAAGAACCTTTATTTCGAAATTCAAAAAAAAAATCTATTCGCGTCGGAAATGAGAGATATTTTGTTTCTCCATACAGAATTAGTTTCTTCTGATTCTGATGTAACAAACAATTTCTATGAGACATCAGAACCCCCATTTATACGATTTAAGGATACATAAAGCAGATTTTTTTATTTAAACTAGACTTTTGACCTTAGAACACTAACAGGTCAGATTTTGATTTTTATTTTAATAAGTAAAAGAAGTCAGTTAATTCATTAAGGTTACGTTTATACCATGTATCAATAGCCAATTCTCAGTGGAAGGTTACATCGGAACAATTATTATTTATTTCAAGCTATTTCGGCTCTTTCTTAATTTTCAAAAAAAAAAAGAAATAAATTCCGTAATGGAATGGTAGGATGAAAAAAAAAAGAAAAAATCAAAAGGAAGTGTGGAAAAAATGACAAGAAGATATTGGAACATCAATTTGAAAGAGATGATAGAAGCGGGAGTTCATTTTGGTCATGGTATTAAGAAATGGAATCCTAAAATGGCCCCTTACATCTCGGCAAAGCGTAAAGGTACTCATATTACAAATCTCGCTAGAACGGCTCGTTTTTTATCAGAAGCTTGTGATTTAGTTTTTGATGCAGCAAGTCAGGGAAAAAGCTTTTTAATTGTTGGTACCAAAAAAAGAGCAGCGGATTTAGTAGCATCAGCTGCAATAAGGGCTCGTTGTCATTATGTTAATAAAAAGTGGTTCAGTGGTATGTTAACGAATTGGTCGATTACGAAAACTAGACTTTCTCAATTTAGAGACTTAAGAGCAGAAGAAAAGATGGGAAAATTCCACCATCTCCCAAAAAGAGATGTGGCAATCTTGAAGAGAAAATTATCTACCTTGCAAAGATATCTCGGCGGGATCAAATATATGACGAGGTTGCCGGACATTGTGATCGTCCTTGATCAGCAAAAAGAGTATATAGCTCTTCGGGAATGCGCCATTTTGGGGATTCCTACTATTTCTTTAGTCGATACAAATTGTGACCCAGATCTCGCAAATATATCGATTCCAGCCAACGATGACACTATGACTTCAATTCGATTGATTCTTAACAAATTAGTATTTGCAATTTGTGAGGGCCGTTCTCTCTATATAAGAAATCGTTGATTAAGAAGAATAGTTCATTCTTGGGTAACTGCGTAGATTTATGGGATCACTTACTATTCTTTTTTGTTTTGCATAGATAAAAGAAGGGGAATATTGATATATATTAGAGGGTATTGATATATATTATCATCTGATGTGATTTCTTGGTATCCTAAATATAAGATTAATACTTCAAGTTGCTGAGTTGAGAAAGAGATGGTTGAATCAAAAGAATTCCTTTTTTGAAGTTCAATTTTTATCAGAGGACAATATGAATATTATACCATGTTCCGTTAAAACACTCAAGGGGTTATATGATATATCGGGTGTAGAAGTAGGCCAACACTTCTATTGGCAAATAGGAGGTTTCCAAATTCATGCCCAAGTACTCATCACTTCTTGGGTCGTAATTACTATCTTGCTAGGTTCAGTTATCATAGCTGTTCGGAATCCACAAACCATCCCGACCGACGGTCAGAATTTCTTCGAATATGTGCTTGAGTTTATTCGAGACTTGAGCAAAACTCAGATTGGAGAAGAATATGGTCCCTGGGTTCCCTTTATTGGAACTATGTTCCTTTTTATTTTTGTTTCGAATTGGTCGGGTGCTCTTTTACCTTGGAAAATTATACAGTTACCCCATGGGGAATTAGCAGCACCCACGAATGATATAAATACTACTGTTGCTTTAGCTTTACTCACATCAGCGGCATATTTTTATGCGGGTCTTAGCAAAAAAGGATTGAGTTATTTCGAGAAATATATTAAACCAACTCCAATTCTTTTACCAATTAACATCCTAGAAGATTTCACAAAACCATTATCGCTTAGTTTTCGACTTTTCGGGAATATATTGGCGGATGAATTAGTCGTTGTTGTTCTTGTTTCTTTAGTCCCCTTAGTAGTCCCTATACCGGTCATGTTTCTTGGATTATTTACAAGCGGTATTCAAGCTCTTATTTTTGCAACGTTAGCCGCAGCCTATATAGGTGAATCCATGGAAGGTCATCATTGAATTGACTAGTTTTCAAAATAGTCTTTTTTTTTAGCTTAGCTCAATTCATGCATGGTTCCAGATAATCCGCTTGGTTGGAAAACTAAATAGTTAGAAATGCGTATGAATATACAACCTAGAGTTGTAGGAGAGAGAATAGACTATATTACGGAATTGTCAAAGTATATATGCATTAAGGGGGGCGGAGTCAGGCTAGATCTATATCCTTAATGTCTATAAGTCCAGTCATCTTTTGTGCGGGTTTTTAAGGAATGATTTTAGAATCCGATTCATCAATAGAAAATGAGAAAATACGCAAAATAGAAGAAACAAATGTATATGGGATATTATATATTCCTAAGTTAGATTCATTATCTAATCCGATATATCGAATTCCCTCTATATGGAATTGGATTCCATATCCAGTTCTATGCAGCATATTGTTATCAATTGTATATCTTGATTTAATTCCTATTGGATTTGGATTAGGTCGATTTCAATAGGGGTTCTTCCTCTATTTCGTCTTTTATTATGGATTAGATGATAGGGGAAAAAATAGGAACTCAAGGATATCGAAGAGTAAAGAAAGAAGAATGGAATGAAAGAGTGGTTGGTTGGAAAGAAAGAGAAATAGAATAATGAGAATCATATGGATTTACACAAACCTCTAATGATTAGAAACTAAAAATGAGATCTCGAAGTAGTTCGGACAATTCAGATTATCATTTCAATTTGTACTTTTTAGTTACTTCTCCCCAATAGAGCTTAGAAGTAAGAATTTCTTGGTTGATTGTATCCTTAACCATTTCTTTTTTTTTTGACACGAGGAACTCACCATGAATCCACTAATTGCTGCTGCTTCGGTTATTGCTGCTGGATTGGCCGTAGGGCTTGCTTCTATTGGGCCTGGAGTTGGTCAAGGTACTGCTGCAGGACAAGCTGTAGAAGGTATTGCGAGACAGCCAGAAGCAGAAGGTAAAATACGAGGTACTTTATTGCTTAGTCTAGCTTTTATGGAAGCTTTAACAATTTATGGACTAGTTGTGGCACTAGCGCTTTTATTTGCGAACCCTTTTGTTTAATCCTAAAAAAGAAAATGAGTCCTTTAGATTAGATACTTTTTTCTTTTTTTAGTAAATTGGTATTTGCTTCTGCAATTCCAATTATATCAATACTTTACTCCTATTTATTACTCCTGGAATTACCTATTTATCGGGACAGACAATACCCCACCCCAGGAAGGGCTGATTTGAGGATGATCAATTTAGAGGATATGCTCGCCTTCTTCCTTCCCGTCCTTAGTTTAGGACAGTGGAAAGTCTTTTTCCTTTTATTTTAGGAATTTTTGGAACATTTCAACAAAGGAGTCTTTCACAGGTCAAACGAGACCTAAGACTTAATCTAAAAGAAATTATTAGATTGAATCTATTTGCATTAAAAAAAATTACATTAAAAAAACCGATCAAAAAAGGGCGAGCGAAGTAAGTGATCGAAAAACTTTGCTCTTTGTTCGTCCTATCTATAAGAGGAGAGCATATGAAAAATGTAACCCATTCTTTCGTTTTTTTAGCTCACTGGCCATCCGCTGGGAGTTTCGGGCTTAATACCGATATTTTAGCAACAAATCTAATAAATCTAACTGTAGTGGTTGGTGTATTGATTTTTTTTGGAAAGGGAGTGTGTGCGAGTTGTCTATTTCAAGAATAGATTGGATCTATCCGGCTGCACTTTAAAATATTTTTTAGTATTTTTTGAATAAATAAGAAAAAGGTGCACGATCTCGACGAATTACTTCTGAATAAATTCAGAAATCATATGGAAGAACCATAGCATTTCGCGACTCATTGGTAAATCAACTTTGATTCTCTATAGACCAATAATGTGAGACCATTAACACGGTTAAAGCTAAACTGCTTGAAGTCCAGGCAAAAAGGGGTACTCTTTCTACAACTATATTAGTATTAGTACCGAAATGCTTTAAACGGGAAATAGCTAATGTAGAATTTATCTGATATAAAACACTCATATCGATAAAATGGTTTGAACTATTTACTAGAAGGGCACCCTGCCCTTTTTTATCCAATGCCGAATCGACGACCTATGTATAAAATAAAAAAAAGAGAAATTTTTTGGATTTGAAGAAAACAAAAAGAATTCTATCAATTTTCATTTTCCATTTATTTAGTTAGTTTTTCTTAATGAAATTGAAATTATTAACTAAAGGGCAAATACAAATAAAGAAACAACTTTGCTGACCATGATAGATTTTTATCTAGGCGGAAGAGTCCTCTTAATATTTATCTAGTCTTATATTCTTAATATGGGTTTCGGTATATTGAAATATAAACAGAAAAGAGAAGATAGAGGATAGGCTCATTACATAAAAAAAAAGATATGGAAATAGCCATAGCAAAAAAAGAAAAAAAAGGAGCGTGAGAGCCAAATGAATCGAAAGATTCATGTTTGGTTCGGGAAGAGATCATAAAAATTGTAAACTTAATAGCAAGATAATCTACTTTCATTAAAAGATTTATTAGATAATCGAAAACAGAGAATCTTGAGTACTATTCGAAATTCGGAAGAATTGCGTAGAGGGACCATTGAGCAGCTCGAAAAAGCTCGGGTTCGATTACAGAAAGTCGAACTAGAAGCGGATGAGTATCGAATGAATGGATACTCTGAGATAGAACGAGAAAAAGCAAATTTGATTAATGCTACTTCTATTAGTTTGGAACAATTAGAAAAGTCTAAAAATGAAATCCTTTATTTTGAAAAACAAAGGGCGATGAATCAGGTCCGACAACGGGTTTTCCAACAGGCCGTACAAGGAGCTCTAGGAACTCTGAATAGTTGTTTGAATACCGAGTTACATTTCCGTGCGATTCGTGCTAATATTGGCATTCTAGGGGCCATAGAATCAAAGAAATAATTAAATTAATTAGACCTTGAACTTCTACTTTCGTTTAGAATTTAGGCATTATTTTTCCCCTTGCTTCCGAAAAAAAGAGTCAAGAAACACTAATGGCAACCCTTCGAGTCGACGAAATTCATAAAATTCTCCGCGAACGTATTGAACAATATAATAGGAAAGTAGGGATTGAGAATATCGGTCGCGTAATTCAAGTGGGGGATGGGATTGCTCGTATTATAGGTCTTGGTGGAATAATGTCAGGTGAATTAGTCGAATTTGCAGAAGGGACTAGGGGTATTGCTCTGAATTTGGAATCCAAAAATGTTGGGATTGTATTAATGGGCGATGGGTTGATGATACAAGAGGGAAGTTTTGTAAAAGCAACAGGAAGAATTGCTCAGATACCCGTGAGCGAGGCTTACTTGGGTCGTGTTATAAATGCTCTGGCTAAACCTATTGATGGGAGAGGCGAAATTGTAGCTTCGGAATCTCGCTTAATTGAATCTCCTGCTCCGGGTATAATTTCCAGGCGTTCCGTATATGAACCCCTTCAAACAGGGCTTATTGCTATCGATTCGATGATCCCCATAGGGCGCGGTCAGCGAGAGTTAATTATTGGGGACAGACAGACTGGCAAAACAGCAGTAGCCACAGATACAATTCTCAATCAAAAAGGGCAAGATGTAATATGTGTTTATGTAGCTATCGGTCAAAGAGCATCCTCCGTGGCTCAAGTAGTAACTACTTTCCATGAAGAGGGGGCCATGGAATACACTATTGTAGTAGCTGAAATGGCGGATTCACCTGCTACATTACAATACCTCGCCCCTTATACGGGAGCAGCCCTGGCTGAGTATTTTATGTATCGCGAACGGCATACTTTAATAATTTATGATGATCTCTC